GTGGGTTGGCTTAATTCTACTAATGCTAAAGAGATAGGTACCCTTTATTTAATTTTTGCTGTATTTGCGGGAATGGTAGGGACTGCTTTTTCAGTATTAATAAGATTAGAATTATCTTCTCCAGGTGTTCAATTCTTACAAGGAGATCATCAATTGTTTAATGTAATTATATCAGCTCATGCCTTTATCATGATATTCTTTATGGTTATGCCAGGATTGGTAGGAGGATTTGGTAACTATTTTTTACCTATACATTGTGGTAGTCCTGATATGGCATTTCCTCGATTAAATAATATCTCCTTTTGGTTGCTTCCTCCATCACTAATTTTACTATTAATGAGTAGTTTAGTTGAAAATGGAGCAGGTACAGGATGGACAGTTTATCCTCCATTAGCTGGAATTCAATCTCATTCAGGTGGATCTGTGGATTTAGCTATCTTCAGTTTACATCTTGCTGGGGTTTCTTCTTTATTAGGTGCAATTAATTTCATTAGTACAACACTTAATATGAGAACAAATGGTATGTCATTACATAAATTACCATTATTTGTATGGTCAATATTTGTAACAGCAGTGTTATTATTATTAGCTTTACCTGTTTTAGCCGGTGCAATTACAATGCTTTTGACAGATAGAAACTTTAATACAAGCTTTTATGACCCAGCTGGAGGTGGTGATCCAATATTATATCAACATTTATTCTGGTTCTTTGGTCATCCAGAAGTTTATATATTAATTATACCTGGTTTTGGTATAGTAAGTCATATAGTATCCACATTTTCAGGGAAACCTATATTTGGTTATATTGGTATGGTGTATGCTATGTTCTCTATTGGTATTTTAGGTTTCTTAGTTTGGAGCCATCATATGTTCTCAGTTGGTTTAGATGTAGATACTAGAGCCTATTTTACAGCAGCTACTATGGTAATTGCTGTTCCAACTGGTATTAAAATATTTTCATGGTTAGCTACTTTATATGGAGGTAGTTTAAGATATAATACACCATTATTATTTGTATTAGGTTTCTTAGCTTTATTCACTATTGGTGGATTAACTGGTGTAGTATTAAGTAATGCTTCAATAGATGTTGCATTCCATGATACCTACTATGTAGTAGCACATTTCCATTATGTTTCATCAATGGGAGCTGTATTTGCCCTTTTTGCTGGATTTTATTATTGGACACCAAAAATAGTAGGAAAAACATACAGTGATTTCCTAGGTAAAATACATTTTTGGACATTATTTATTGGTGTTAATTTAACTTTTTTCCCTCAACATTTTTTAGGTCTAGCTGGAATGCCTAGAAGAATACCAGATTATCCAGATGCATTTAGTGGATGGAATGCTGTATCAAGTTTTGGTTCTTTAATTTCTGTTGTAGCTACTGTGTTATTTGGTTATATAATTTATGATATTTTTGTTAACCAACCTACTTGCTCTAATAATCCTTGGCAGGTGGCTTCTTATTTTACAAGTGAATCTCAATTAAATAATGAGACACAACCAGTTAATACATTAGAATGGACATTAGCAAGCCCAATACCATTTCATGCATTTAAAATGTTACCAATTCAATCTTAAACAATTGATTAAAAATGACATTTTTATGATATTTATATTTTTTAATTTACCCTTATTAGATCCCTTATTTCATTTTAAGAAGACAAGCAATTGGGAAGGAATAATTATAAATAATACCATTCAAATATTTAAAAAATCTCAGATTCCTTTATATATTTCATTAATTCAAATATGCAAAAGGAAAATTATATATCCAATAGGCAAAATCATTAAAATTATCATTTTATCTATTTTTAATTGTATAAAAACAAAAATAATAGTTGTATTATGTATATTTAAATTTTTATCTTTAGTTAATTTGAAAATCTTATCTAATTTTTTATATATTTTTCCCTGTGGTTATTACATTGTAGATAGATTCTCCTTTGATTCCACGTTAGAACCTGAATATCTTAATTCTTTATTACAAATAGATATTGATATAATGTTTATTATCATTTTGTTATTTATAAGTTTAATTATTTTAAATATAATTAATTTAATGATTATTTTTATTATTATGATTTTTCTATATAATTATAAAATATATAGATTTTTTTTAGTTATTAATATAATATTACCTGTATATAACATTAAGCTATTAATAAAATGGTGTCAATTATTTTTTTTTATATCTATTAATATTTTTAATATTTTAAATATTGGTCTATCCCCTGAAACCCTTTTATTTATTTTAAATGGGCATTTTAATAAAATATATGAATTTTTTATTTCAAATATTAGTATCCAATCCTTTATGGGTAATGAACCACAAACTATTTTAATTACAAATAGTGATAATTCTCAACCTTCTAGTTATCCTTCATCTTTAATATATTCAAACTCTGATAAACATATATCCAGTGAGAATATATTAGATAAGATAGACACAAGTGAGAGTGATATTACTGATAATGACATTTCAAATAAGATAGAAAATGAGGAAATAGTTAATAATATAGATAATTTTATTTTTACTGATTTTAATAAAGATTTAAATTTAGAGGAGAAATATCAATATCTTAAATATCATTTTTATACTAAAGGTATTGTTCATAATATACCTTATTTAGATTGGTTTATTAATTTATTGGATAAAACAGATGGAAGTAAAACAAACATAGATAATATAATTGAATTTAATTTAAATCAAATATTAAAAATGGAAAGAGAGACTCAATTAAATAATTTAGCTTTTTTTAGAACTAAACCTTTTCTTATTAACAAATTTGATCATAGTCCAATAGCTTTCCCTAATATTATTCCAGTTTTTAAATGTTTATATATTTATGAAGATATAATAGAAGGAAAAAAATAAAATCTAGAATATGTAAATTTTTATAATTATAGTTAAGTGGACCAAACAGATTTTTTTATTTAGATCATTATTATTTAAAGGTATTTTTATTCAATATAATAACATTCGTTCATATTTGAATTTATTGATTTTTTGTTTTTAGTCTATATTTTTCAATTTTAGTACAATTTTTAATTTTAAGGTTTTTCATTTTATATTCCAGTTATTATATCTATCTCATATCTATTAGGTTATTATTTTTCAGAAGATATAATTAATTATAAGAATATAAAATTATTATATGGATTTGGTAGTTCATCTTTATCTAATATAAATTAAGATAGAATTTCTGAATCAGATAGATATAATTAAATTTTATATTAATAAATTAAAAACAAAAAATCAATATTAAAATAAAAGTAAATAAAAAAGGATAAAATTCCTTGAAAAGATTTGTAAAATAAATAAAGATATTAATATTTTATCTCCAAATTAATCCCCTATAAATTAAACATTAAGGTTAAGTAATTTAATAATAAACAAATAATAATTAAATTTATCTTCTTTTTTAAAATTCAAAATTTAAAAAAGTCAATAGACAAAAAAAATATAAATATCTAAGCTCTCATGATAACTTTACTATTGCTTATACCTCTCTTAGGTTCATTACTTTTGCTACCTATATCTGATAATACTATACAAGGTAAAACACAAATGAAGAAAATTGCATTAACAACTTCTCTAATTAATTTTTTTATTTCTTTATTTATATGGTATCAATTTGATTCTAATACAACTCAATTTCAATTTGTATCTGAATTTAATCAATTAGATTTTTGTCATTTACATTTTGGTATAGATGGAGTATCAATTTATTTTGTGTTATTAACTACTTTTGTAACACCTGTTGCTTTATTATCTAATTATACTAATATAAATAAAAATCTAAAATATTTTTTAATAGCCTTTTTATTATTAGAAACTTTACAAATTTGTGCTTTTGTTTCACTAGATTTATTACTTTTCTATATCTTTTTTGAAAGTGTATTACCGATATTATTTATTATTATAGTCATATTTGGTCATGGTACAGATAGATTTAGATCTGCATTTTTATTATTTTTATATACTTTAGCTGGTAGTTTACCTATGTTACTTTCTATATTAATTATTTTAAGTTATATAGGTTCAACTGATTTTCAATTAATATCTTTAACTGAGATAAGTTTAGAAGCTCAAAAAATATTATGGTTAGGATTTTTTATAGCTTTTGCAGTTAAAACACCACTTTATCCATTTATAATTTGGTTACCTAAAGCTCATAGTGATTCACCTTTAGCAGGTTCTATTATATTGGCTGCTACTATTTTAAAATTAGCAACCTATGGTTATATTAGAGTATTAATAAATTTTTTACCTGATGCCACTAATTATTTTAATCCTTTAATACAAACTATAGCAGTAATTACTATTATTTATGCTTCATTGTCAACTATTATTCAACAAGATACTAAAAGATTAATTGCTTATAGTAGTGTTGCTCATATGGGAGTAGTAGTATTAGGTTTATTTTCTAATACTATACAAGGTATTGAAGGAGCTATTTTATTAGCTTTAGCTCATGGATTTGTTAGTCCTGCTCTATTTATTTGTGTGGGTGGTATTATTTATGATAGAACAGGAAAAAGAATTATTAATTATATTAGAGGATTAGCTACTTATATGCCTGTATTTTCTATTTTATTCTTTGTTTTCACTTTATGTAATACTGGTATACCTTTAAGTCTAAATTTTCTAGGAGAACAATTATCTTTAATTGGTATATGGCAACAAAATCCAATTATAGCTGCATTAGGTGCTAGTGGGATCCTTTTTTCTGCTTGCTATTCTTTATTTTTATATAATAGATTATCATATGGTTCTTATTCACCTCATCTACCTGTTCTAACAGATATTAATAGAAGAGAATTTTATCTTTTAATTAGTTTATTATTACCAACTATTATTTTTGGGATTTTACCTAATGTCTTATTAAATCCTCTTCATACTTCTATTTCAGCTTTACTTTATACAATTTAATTTAATCTTTAATTAGTATTTATAATAAAATTTATTAATTTATTAATTTATTAATTTATTAATTAATCAAATATAATTATCTTAAAATATTTTCTATTCCCCTAACTAAATTTTAATTTAGTACATATTTAGTTTTAATCTTTAATTTAATTTATATAAAGTATATAATTATCATACCCTCTTATATTCTTTCTATACAACTAAAACTGCTAATAAGAAAGGTAATATAGAGAATTATTAATTAAAAGTTAAACAACTATGAATCAATTGTATATAAAAATAATTATAAAATCCCCCTTTATTATCCAAACTAATTAATTCTTTTTGGTTTTTAAATCTTCAAATTTACATTATAATTAGTAAATTTAATATTAAAACCAAAAAGAATTATTAAATTATCAATATCATATGAACCACTAACAATAATATTTATTTTTTATTCTATTTAAAAATAAATATTACTGTTATATAATTTAAACTCTATTTAGATTATAACTATTAAAATATAAATTACCCAAATCTTTCTATTTAATTTTAATTATAAAAATTCAAAACTAATAAATAAATTATCTAATATATAAATTATTTAAATTTATTTGCTAATAAACCATAGCTTAGCTATATGAATTAGCCAAAATACTCTATATAGAAAAATAAAATACTATTTGTTATGCTTTACTCCATTTTAGCTTTTTAGCTCTATCTTTATATGCTAAGCTATTATGGTCATATATCCTGAACTATTTTTATATTCTTTCCCTCTTTTTATCTTTTATATTTTTCTTAAGTAGGATTAATTTTATTAAATCTATCTAGATGAGATCTAGTAATAATTAGGTTTTTTTTCTTCTGTAATTTATAATCAAATTAAGGAATAGAAGTGTCATAATAAAAGATATTAAATTTTATATAGGGATTTTGTTTTTAATTAATTTTATTTTTTGGTTTGTTAATTTAGAATGCAAAGTCATCCTGCCTTATATTTATTTATTTTTATTAAAATTATTAAAGGCCCATTTTTCTAGGTTAAACCTGCAGCCTTTTGATTAATTTAATTCTTAAATGAATTTCAATGTGACTATATCTTAAATCATAACTATCTAATTTTTTGTTGATTTTTTGAATAGTTGTCTTGTCTTTAAAAAGTGAATTAAATTCAGTATTTATTACTACTGCAGAAGGATAGTTAAAATATAATTAACTTTGTTTAAAGCCTTTTTAATCAATTATTTTTAATATTTAGTCATTAACCTATTGAATTGTAAATCCATTACAATTAAAAATAGAAATATTAAATTTTCTTATATTATTTAACCTGAACTACTATCTCTATAGCAGTATAGTATTATTTTCTTCTTATGGTTGTATAGATTATTAATATTAAGAGATCTTAATTATAAAATTACAAATATATTAAATAATAGAGTGTAAAAATAAAAAAGTGCTCAATATCTTTAGTATTATATAATATATAAATAATAATAAAAATTCTCATTATTTATATTAAAATAAATGGAAAAAATAAAAACAAATATATATAATCTATAGAAAAAGTATAATATGCAGGCTATTAAATATTTTAATTAACAATGACAACTCTTTTTTTAAATATTTTAGCTTTTGGTACTTTATTATCAAGTATTTTTGCTATTACTTCTAAAAATCCTGTAATTTCAGTTATTTTTTTAATTTCCACTTTTGTTCAAGCAGCTTTATATTTAATTCTTATTGGTATAAATTTTGTAGGTATATCTTATATAATTGTATATGTAGGTGCTATAGCAGTACTATTTTTATTTGTGATTATGATGATAAATATTAAATTAACAGATATCTTAGAAACTGGGAATCAATATACTAAAAATTTACCTTTAGCTATAGCTATTGGTTCTTTATTTATATTTATTATTTTTACTATTTTACCTTTCAATTTTAATAATATACCAGCTTTATCTCTGTTATTAAATAAAATGACTTATTTAAATAGTATTTTATCAGATTCTAAAATTGTATCTATTAATTTGATTAATACTGTTGTAAATAATTCTTTATTATCTTCAGTTTCTGATGTACTAATAACAGAATTTCAACAAATAGAAGTATTAGGTCATGGTTTATACACATATGAAGCAGTGTTATTAATTACATTAAGTGTAATTTTATTATTAGCAATGTTTGCTACTATAATTATATCTAGATCTAATAAAGCCAATAACAGAGCTTAATAATATAAATTTAAACCCCCTTTAGAGGTATAATCTAAAAATAGTATAGATATTTCTTATTTATTTTTATATATAAATAAAAATCTAATTCTCAGAATATATAATATTAATATTTATTAGTTATAATTTTATTTCTTTACTTATATTTCTAATTTACCTAGAACAATAATAATTGATTAATCTTTAAATATAAATTATTTATAACTAGTTTTTAATATATAAAATAATATAATATAAAAACTAACAAGATAGAATATGATACTACCCTAATAATTTATATGCGTTTTGTTTTTAAAATTCTTTTTAAATTTACCCTTGTCTTATAAGAATTATTATCCCTTATTATTATTATATCTTTATACAATACCAATTGTGTTAATACAACTATAAAAGAAACTAAGATATGATTTTTATTTCAATATTAACATTAATAGTGGCTAAGGCCCTACCATCACTTAATAATAATTTATCCTCTGTTTATTTTACTAGAATATCAGCTATAATATTCATATATGCAGGAGTTTTATCTTTTAATTCTCTTTATATTCAGTCAATTGGATCGGGTATAGGTATATATAGTGGATTATTTCATATTACACAAGTATCTCAATTAATAGAATTCTTTTTCTTATTAATAGCTTCCTTAATATTAATAGGTTGGCCTCTAATAAAAAAACAAGAATCAAATAAATTTATAAGTTATTCAACAGATTATTCCTTAATTGTATTATTTAGTACCTTAGGATCTTCCTTATTAATCTCTAGTTCAGATTTAGTCTCAATGTATTTAAGTATAGAATTACAATCATTTGGTTTATATGTTTTATCCACATTATATAGAGATTCTGAATCTTCTACTTCAGCTGGTTTAAAATATTTTTTATTAGGTGGTTTGTCTTCTTGTTTAATATTATTAGGTGCAGGCTTAATATATTCTTATACTGGTTTAACCAATTTTGAATCCTTATATAGCTTAATTTCTGTCTCTGAAATAAATTATATAATACAAGGATTAAGTTTAGGATTAATAATAATAATTGTAGGATTCTTATTTAAAATAGCAGCAGCTCCTTTACATAATTGGTCTCCAGATGTCTATGATGATACTCCTACAATAGTGACTATTTGGTTAACTATTATGCCTAAAATATCTATTATAATCTTATTATTAGAATTACATACACAAATAGGTTTTATAGGAGGATTAAATTCTTTAACTATAAATACTAATGGATATGCAGAAATCTTAAATTCATTAACTTCTTTAACTACCTATACTTCAGGATTCCAAAATTTAGATTATATATCTTTAATGACTCCTTTAACTATTATAAGTGGAGAAAATTGTATATATTTATTAAAATTTTTATTATTAATAAGTTCTTTATTATCTTTAATAATAGGTACAGTAGTAGGATTAGCTCAAACTAGAATAAAAAGATTATTAGCTTATAGTACTATATCTCATATTGGATTTATTTTATTAGCTTTAGCTATTAATACTGAACAATCAATAGATTCATTACTATTTTATATTATTCAATATTCAATTACTAATCTAAATATATTTTTAATAATTATTGCATTAAGTTACATAATTAATCATTCAATAAATAATAAAGGACTATTAGAACATCATATAAACAATATTCAGACTAATCCTAATATGATAAAGGATATAAGATATATCTCTGAACTTAAAGGTCAATTTTTCTTAAATCCTTTATTAAGTTTAAGTTTATCTATTTGTTTATTTTCTATGGCAGGGATACCTCCACTAATAGGATTTTTTTCTAAACAATTTGTTTTATATTCAGCATTACAAAGTGGATATAATTTTATAGCTTTAGTTGCAATAATAGTAAGTGTTGTTAGTGCCTCATATTATTTAAAAATAATTAGAGTACTTCATACTGAAACATTAGAATCTAAGGTAGTTGTTGATGAATCAAATAATAATTTATTATTAGCAAATAGAAATGATCAATCATTTAATAATTATGAGAATACTGATACCTTATTAACAAATTTCCATAGTTTTTTAATATCTAGTTTAACCTTATCAATATTATTATTTATTTTAAAACCTTCTTTAATCTTAAATAGTACACAATTACTATCTTTATCTTTATTTAATTTTTAAATGAATAATTTATTTTTTCTATTTATTTTTGTACCTTTACTATCTGTTATTTTATTAGCTTTAAATGTGTTATTAGCTCCACATAAACCAGATGAATCTAAAGTTTCAGCTTATGAATGTGGTTTTAGCCCCGTATATGGACAAACAAGATCTACTTTCCAAATACATTTTTATATTGTAGCTATGTTGTTTTTAATCTTTGATCTTGAAATTTTATTATTATTCCCTATTGCTGTCACTCTTTACCAAGTGTCAATTTTTGGATTCTCTATTGCAATTATATTCTTTATTGTTTTAACTATAGGTTTTGTATTAGAAATAGGATCAGGTGCTATTGCTTTAACTAATTTTGAACAACCTACTATTAAATAAAATTATATTAAATATAATTTTATTTAAACCCCTTTTCCTATTTTCTTATTATGGAAAAGAAAGAAAAGAAAAACTAATTATTATATAAGGATATATAACTTAATTATCTAGAAACTAAAATGAGTAGAAAAAACAAGAATCAAATAAATTTATAAATTTTATGCCTATGAGGTTAAATAAAAATAATAAAATAATCCACCTGAAAAATAAAGACAAATTCCTATTTGTAAAATATTATGCTATCAAGAAATAGAAATATTATAATAAATTTATTTATGTTTTGTGTTTTTAATAGAAATGTATATAAAGCCTAAATATGCTTTGGCTTATTTTATTATTTAATATTAAGGGTTTTAAAATTTTCTGTTATTGTTTTTAAATATTGTTAAGATAGAGAAAGATTTTTAGGAAATTGGTATATATTTTATTTTTATAGTAGTATAATGTAAAATAAACAAAAGACTACATATTAAAAATTTTAAATATAATAAGCCAAAATTGAGGAATGATTTAGAGGTTTAAAACAAAATAAATATAATTACAACAAATAATTATATTAAATAAAAAAAGTATTGAAATTGCAAAAAACAAAAATATGACTAATTCTTATCATCAGTAAGCCAAAATAGATTTAAATTTAAATAATAGAATTGTAATTTTCGATGTAATTTTATAATAGGACTTAGTTTTGGATATTTGTCAACTAGTTTAAATTTATTAAATAAAAATTCTCCATAAACTAAATATAATAACAGAAGATAATGTTACCTGATATTATAAAACAACATGCCATTTTTTAAATCAATTCTTGAGAATCAAATATTTTCAAAATATCATTTAATATTGATGAATTAATAATAATAGCATCTTCATATTCATAAATATCAGTAATAATTTTAGAATTATATTTTTTTGTGAAGATTAGGGGTTTAAATTTTATATTTCTTCATTGAATATACAAATATTATATTACTTATTATTACAATTAATATGAAAAATAAAATATTTAGTAGTAAATATTCTGAGAAATTTTATTAGTTCTATCATAGATAAAAAAAGAAAAATTAAGAATATAATAAAAGGAATCCCATCATTAGTGCGAATAGTCCAGTTGCTTCTGCCAATGCGAATCCTAAGATTGCATAATTGAAAAATTGTCCTTTAAGTTGAGGGTTTCTAGCTGTAGCTAAGATTAAAGAACCAAATACAGTTCCGATTCCTGCTCCTGCTCCAATTAGACCCGAGCAAGCTAATCCTGCTCCAATATATTTAGCTGCGGCTAACATAATTGTAATAATTTATTACTAAAAGATAGTGTCTAACATATTAATATTTAACTAAATAATATATTACTTTATTTTTATAAAGTAATATATTATATTTAATACTCTTTTATAATTTAAACTATTAATTTAAATATTAAATTAGTTTGAAAAAGCAGAAATATTTAAATTGAAAAATAAAGATTTTCTAATATAAATTTACCATATCACTTATATTTTATAGATTCTTACCTATTATTACCTTCTACCTTAAAAAGTTGGCCATTAATTTTAATGTAGACGAAAAAGGAATATTCCCTTACAAATTTGTAAACAATAAAGATATCTCCTTACATTATAATGGAGCTATACCTAATAGAGAATCTCTCAAAGAGTTATCTGAAGAGGATTATATTACTTATTGTTCAAATTATAAATATAATAAATGGAATTTCAGAGATGAAACTATTAAATACTGTGAACAAGTTGTAGTTATCCTTTATCAAATTCTCAGAATATTTCAAAAGAAGAATTATTCTTTATTTAGAATGGATATCTTAAAAGATCCTACTATTTCTTCTTTAGCCCTTGGGATTTTAAGTACTAAATTATTATGTTAAAGTAAAATACCTTTAATTGATGGAGATTTATTAAGTCAACTTAAAAAAGGTTATACTGGGGGATCTGTAGATGTTTATAAACCTTTCTCAGAGCATGGACACCCTATTTATAGATATGATGTTAAATCATTATATCCTTATGTAATGAAGAAATAAGCTATGCCTGTAGGAGAACCTATTTATTTTTAAGGTGATATCAATAAGATTAAGGAAGGATCAGGAAACAATATAATTGATAAACCTTTTGGTTACTTTGAAGTAGAATCACCTAAAGATATGAAAATACCTCTACTTCAAACTAGATTAACAACAGGTAATGGGGTGCGAACTGTTGGCCCACTGGTAACATGGACAGGTACTTATTTTTCAGAGGAAATTTATAACTCCATGATTCATGGTTATAAAATTAATGTTTTAAGGGGTTATCTTTTTGATAAAGCTAACATATTTAGTGACTATGTTGATTTCTTATACAACCTTAAAGTTAATAGCAGTAGTGATACACCTGATCATAAAAATATAAATCCATGAGGTAATAATAATAATAATAATAAATCATTACTTGAACCATTTAATTCTGAAACATTCAATATAAAATTTACATTAGATAGATCAGATAGTATGGATAGTGGTATAACTATTAAACCTAAAATCAAAATCAAAATCAAAATAAACAAAAACAAACAAAAACAAAACAAAACATAATAAAAGAGTAAGAGTCTCAAGATAAAAAACAAAACAAATAAAAACAAAACAAACAAAAAAAACAAAAAAAACAAAAAAAACAAAATTTAGCTTAAATTGAATTAATAAACAAAAAATTAACAGCAAAGACCTAAAAGTCAAACAAACGTCAAATAAAAAAATTAAAATTAATGAACAATACTCTTTCCAAACAATTAAATCATTTTTATAAATCTAGGTCCATATTTAATGGTTACATAATTAAAAATAAATATTTGATCTTATCATTATTAATTTTAACATTAATAACATTTATTTTTAATAAAAATATATATTATTTTAAAGGTTTAAATTTTTATGAAGTGAATAGTTTCACTATTATATTATATATTGTCCTATTCTATTCAATATATATCAAATTCAGTATTATGATAAGAATAATATCTTTATTTAGAAGTATTAATTATTTCTATTATAATATTAGATTTAATATAATTAAAAATATTAAAACGATAGCTTTATATTATTATATTTTTAATATTTTCTTTCTCACAATTTCTATTTTATTTGTTAATAATTTAAATAATAATTTATATACTTTAAATATAAATAATTATGTTGAATATACAGATATTTTAAGTGTTTTATTATTATTATTCTATTTAAAACCAATTTTTAAAAAAGAATTTAAAATTATTAATAATAATATTAATCCTTTACTAGTAGTATTTAATCTTTCATTAATTTTGTTACCTTTTATTTTATTAAATTTTTATTACGATCAAATTATCAGTTTAGTAGATAAATATATAATAAAACATATGACTATTTATTGTGATTCTAATGATAATACAGATTTTAATAAAGTTTTAAAAAATGAAACTATTAATAGTCCCTCTCTTAAAATAATTAATATTACTAATTTATATGATATTGAAACTAAATTTTTACAGTGTTTTATTATGGAGAATATTAAATCCAATAATAAACTTGAATTAAATGACTCAATCTATAATAGTTTCATGAGACAATCAGGTATTGAATATAAAATAGATATTAAAATATTAGAATTTTTTAATGAACATATTGGTGTCATATCTTCTAATAATATAAGTAAAAATCAATTAATTGAATTTATCCATAGATTATTTGATTTAGATATGGGATATAAAAATAAATTAGAATCAATGAAATCAGAATTATATAATCAAATGGTTGAAATGAATGAATTGAAACATGAAAAATATAAATTTTATATCTCAGCTCCTAATAAATATAAAAAATTTTGTGATTATATTTATATAAAAGAAGAAGAATTAGCTCAAAATCATGTAAATCAGGTAAATCAATTAAATATTGAACAACAGAAATATATCTCAGAGGAAATGAATAAATTTACAAAACAACCTAATAAATTTAATATCATCTTAAATAATCCTTTAAAGTTATTTAAATTTAACTTTAATAATTTAAAACCATCTATTGATGAGAATTTAGATGATTATAAAGATTTATTTTTTAAATCTAATAAATCATCTACATCAATAAATAGTGTAGATAGTGATAAAACAATTAAACAATCTGATTTTAAAAATCCCCTATAGAAATTTTAATAGCTTTAGTTGCAATAATAGTAAGTGTTGTTAGTGCCTCATATTATCTAATTTATAATAATATTGAATATCTTATTGGAATTATTATTTCATTAGGAATTATTTTATTAGATTCATCAATAGGTAAAGCTTTTATTGAACATGATCATAGAGTACTAACAGGAACTGCTGCTGGTATAGCTAATTATAGTAAAGCTAAATCTCTTATTGATTCTGGTAGCGACCCTGAAGATGAAAATAAAAATAAAAAAGACGAGAATAACAAAGATGATAATAAAAACTTTAGTAAATAACTTAATAATAAATAAATTTAGAACCCCTAATGAATATAAGAATTCATTTAGTTTTGCTATATTATTAAGTTATTTAAATATAAATGTTGGTAATGATGCACCAATTATTGCACATTATTCTTCAAGTATTTTAATATTATCTTTAATAGTATTATATAGTTTTACAAATATAATTTGTTATTTATCCTCAATAATATTATTAAAATTTTATAAAATAGGAGATAAATATCCAAAATTAAGTAGAATTTTATCATATTTTGAAAAAACTACAGTAATTATGATTATCATAGAAGTTATTATAGGTTATATAGTTCTATTAATGATAATTTTATTTTCTTTTTATATATTAACAAATGTTTCTTAAACTTATATATTTTAAAAGAGAGAAAGTATTAATAAAAATACATCTCCATTATCCCCTGTATTATTCTATAGAATCAAGGGTAGTAATGAGTGATAAAATAAAAACTAAAAAACAAAAAACAAAAAATGAAAAAACTATTTACAACTATAATTCCAATTATACAATATTATTTAAACGAGTATAGTTAAGCGGTATAACATCTACCTTCCAAGTAGATATCATCAGTTCAATCCTGATTACTCGTAACCAAAATTATTTTTATCTAATTTCTATAAATTGATTAAATAAAAGGGATTATAAATTTATTATAATATATTAATATAAATTAACCCAAATAAATAAACAACCATAGATTATCTAACTAGAAGAACAATAAATTAAAAAACAAAACAAATATAATAATATGATATATATTTATAAAAAACAAAAAACAAAAAAATACTATAATACTTCAAATAAATAAAATATTTTCATTTTATTTATAATTTTAATATCTCATAATTGAGTTAATAGATATTTTCTGATAAAGAGGTTATAGTAAATCTCAAAATAAACCAAAAATAAGGTTAGACCATAAAAAATTTACAGAGGAAAGATATGTTTACTGTAATATCTTTAGTGGAGATTTTCCAGTTATTAGACACTATTGTAAATTTATTAATGAAATTTAAATTAATAATATGATATGAAAATATTCTGTGTGGAATAATTGTTAGTTTTATTTTAGACATCTTATTGGACTCGAACCAATAAATTATTGCTTCGAAGGCAAATGCTTTACCAATTCAGCTAAAGATGTTAAATCATTATTAATTCTTTTTTAATTTAATAATCTTAATCTTTATATTAAAAATAATAAATAAAAAGAGGTTTAATAGAGTTAAGAAGGAATTGAACCCTAAAAGTTAGACTTTGCAGGTCTACTACAGAACCATCTGTAAACTTAACCCTTTATATTGAAACCAAATTATTAGTATATTTTTCTGCTCTCTATAATAATTATAATAAGGATATAAAAATTAATATCTAATCTTTTTTGTTTTTTTTGGTTTGGTTTTTGTTATTTATTAACTGGAATAAAACTAAATACCTATATTAATTCTCCTTTAATATGATTAGCTTTCATACATTTGTTAATGGAGAATGAATTTATTATTGAAATAATATTTATCCCTATCTCCTTAGTTAAACTAATATATATTAAATTAAAAAATAGATTTGTTTTTTGTTTTTATCTTTTATAATTAAATGATTCTTATTTTATTTATTCTCTTTTGGACTCGAACCAAAATTAGCACTTTAGAAGAATGCAGTTCTAACCCATTGAACTAAGAGAACATATATTCTTTTTATAAAAAGAATATTTTAAGGTTATCCCAGTATAATTTAGATCTGAACAGAAGAAAAACAAAAAAACCAAAAAAATATATAATAAATTTAACACACATAAAATACAATATAGTTTATTAAGTATATTATTTTTATCTCACTATTATATTATAATTTAATTATTCACAATTATAAATATTCTTATTTATATATTTAATTATTACTAGTCTTAGCTTAGTTAATATATAAAAATTTTAATTCTTTTTTGTTTTAATTATAAATCTAGATTTCTATATTTTGCTTACCTAATTCTATCTATTGCTGGTATTATCTATACTAAGGATACAATTATATTACAGTTTCACATTTAGTTCTATATAGTAGATTAAAAACAATACTAATAATTTAATTTTCTTGTTTAATTTTACTATATTTATTTTTAGTTTTAATTAAAGCCTATATATTTTTATTATCTTATATTTTTTTAATTTGTTATTACGAGTAAAGAGACTTGAACTCTTATAAATTAAATTATGAGTACCTAAAACCCACCCGGCTACCAAATTTCGGCATACTCGTTTAAGATTAAATTGTAAAATAAAAATAAAAAATAATAAATTTAAATCTATGAATAATATATAATGACAAATTTATATTTACAATATTTAGTATATTTTACAAGAGTGAGGTGATTTGAACACCTACCAGTGATTTTGGAGATCACCATACTAACCAATTAATACTACACTCTTTTTATTAATTTATAACTTCTATACTAGTATTAGATACTTTTATCGTCTAGTTTATATTATATTTTAAATTAAGGGGATTATTAAAATTTTTTACTTAATTTAGTAATATATGTTCTAACAACTTGTTGAAATGTAAATAAAGGTAAAATATATTTAGAAAAAATATAAATTATAGTAAATAATATTATAAATGAAAATATTATTTGATTAAAGAAAAAAAATGGTATTAATTGAGGCATATTTATTTTTATTTTTATTCATTAGGCTCTAATTTTTTATAAAGAACTATCTCTGCTATTAATAAGCTTTTATAGTTTAAGTACTATAAATATAAATGAGATATTGAGGGTATCTAAATTAATAATTAATTATTAATTTAGAAGTTATTTAATTTGTTAAATTTAATCTGGTTTGTATAATTATATTATTAAAATCTATGGTATCTTAATAGCTAATTGTTGCTTTAATTTCATTTATATATTGAACTAAATCTAACCTAACACCAAATTCAAATTATTACTATTATAGCTAAGTTGAATCATTATAAACTAATATTTGTTATAAATTTAATATTAAATTATCAATATGATGAATATTTATCAGAATATCTTATAACTAAAGAATTATAGTAAATCTAAAAATGATATTTATATATCTGATATTATAATAGAGATATTAGGGATAATAATATCAATCTATTTTTTATTATATTTATTATATTTTGTGTGTTATTATATTTTTTTGTTTTCTTTTTTGTTTTTTTAAATCATTTTATTATGTTTGTTTTTATTTTTTCTATTTAGCTTTTTCTATTGTTCTTTACTATTTATTTCATGTAGATTGACTCATAAGTTCATCAATTTAAATTAGTGTAGCTCAATAGCATCTCTTAAATAAGAACAAACTAATAAAGTGAAAACAAAAGCTTGGATAAGAGAAACAGCAATTTCTAATCCTATTAAAGCTAAAAAAATTAGGAAAGGAATTAAAGTTATTACTGCTACAATTAAATTTCCTGAAAACAATGTATATAGGTATGTAGATAAAATTTTAAGTAAAGTGTGACCAGCTACAATATTAGCAAATAATCGCACACCTAATGATGCAGATCTAGCTACATATGAAAGTAATTCAATTAAAACTAATAAAGGCACTAAAGCTAATGGAGTTCCAACTGGAATAAAGAAAGAGAAAAATTTAATACCATGTATTGAAAAAGCTAAAATAGTCACACCTATAAAGATAGTTATACTTAATCCTAAAGATACCACTCCACTAGCTGTAACAGCAAATGAATAAGGAACGTTAGATATTAAATTACCAATTAAAATAAAGAAAAATAAAGAATAAATCAAAGGTAAAAAAATTTCATTCTTAGTTCCTATTTGTTCTCTAACCATTGTATTTAAACTGGCAAAAATAGATTCTAATGATATTGACCATTTATTTGGTATTAATTTAGAATCATTATTTCCATATAAATGAAATCCTAAAACAATAAATAATATAAAACATGTATATAATGCTAAGTTAGTAAGAGTTAAATTCAAATGACCTAGTATAGGTGCATTCAGACCTATTAAACTAGATATTTCAAATTGATTTAAAGGTGATAAAATAAATATGGATGACATTAATATTGTTTAAATTTTAGGTCTTTGTTTTTACTTTTACTTTTACTTAACTTTTTTTAATTATGAAATTAAGAGTTATATTATTTTATTATAAAAGACACTTACTCTTTTAATTTTCTGTTAATTCTTATTTAAATTTAATCTGCTAATTCTTCTATCTATTTTAAATTTTATGGATATTATATTTAATATTTATTTATAATTAGATATTAACCCACAAAGGGGCTATTATTTATTTGGCTCATAATATTTTTAATTTCTAAATTAGTTGTATATTTCTAATGAATTAGGGAAAAGAATTTAAATTAAAAAATATTATGATTGATATTCTTTATAAGCTAAAATATCATAAAAATCTCCTGTTCCAATGACACTGACAACATCTGGATATTAGTTCTGTGACAGAAAAATTAAATCTCCAGATATAGTTATTATTTATAAGCTATAAATATGTAAGTAGAATTTATAAAATTCCAATTTTGCTTTGTGATAAATAAATTAATATTCTGGTTTATCCTATTTTAAATTTATAATTAATAATTTAATCTATATTAAAGTTAATTAAAGAGTATTAAGTATAAAATTTAAAAACTTTTTTTTTTTTGTTTTTATTAATTAATTAAAGTAATATATTATTTAGATTAGTATTAATATGTTAGACACTATCTTTTAGTAATAAATTATTACAATTATGTTAGCCGCAGCTAAGGACAATTTTTCAATTATGCAATCTTAGGATTCGCATTGGCAGAAGCAACTTATTTATTCATATCTTTGTTTAATATTATGTTTTGTTTTTAATTAAGATGAATAATAAAACAAAATTTAATAAAAGAGATATTAAATATTGCATTAAGCAAATAAAATACGATAATTTATATAAAATTAATTATCAAATTTTCAGTAAGAATTTAATTTTGGTTCTGATTGAACGTTTTTCAGTAGTTTTAAGACATGCAAATCGTTGTTACTAAAATTTTATAGATTAAATTATATTCTCTATTAATATATTGAAACTAATAAAAAATAAAATAAATAAAAACAAGGTGTAAAGGTGAGTATAATAAATTAGATACCCTATAGACTCCTTAATTCGGAGATAATTTTATTTCTCTATTTAATTATTAGATTACAAATAATCAACATAAATGGTAATTGAATAAGAGATACTTTTTTAAAAATAGAAAAACAAAAAAAGATTATTAATCTTAACAAAAAAATTAAGATTAAATTAGCTAATCTTTCTCAAATAAATCAAAATTTTAATACAATTAAATTTTAGATAATAATTAGAGTTATATTTTTCAAATAAGAATAAATAAAAGATAAATTAGCTATTTATTAACAAAAGGAAATTTTCTGCTATAGGATTTGATTTATTTTGTTTAATGGTAGTTGGTAGGGTAAAAGCCTACCAAGCCTACAATCAAAAGCCATGTTTGATAGAGCAGATGGCCACATTGGGAATGGAAAGCCCCAAGTAGTGTAAACTACCAGCAGTCAAGAATATTAGTCAATGCTCGCAAGAGTGAACTAGCTAACTGAAATCATATGACTCATTAATATGGTGATTATGATAACATAAGGGAAAAAAATGATATTACCTTATTATTAGTGTTGTCCAAAACTGGTGCCAGAAGACTCGGTAAGACCAGAGACGCAAACGTTAGTCATCTTAATCAGGCGTAAAGGGTTTGTAGGCTGCTTTAAAGTTTTAAATCTTTGTAATAGCTCTTTTACCGTAATACTATATTTATTTATTTGATATGAGAATAAACTAAAATATAGTATATAAAATTTATTATCTAAAATAAAAAAAATGATATTAAATAAATATCCGTGTATTAGTAAAGAAATAAAAAAATTAAAGCTAGGATCAAATTGAGGATAAACCAAATAATACTTAGAGTAGGGCTTATATCCGTAGATACTAAGGGGAATACTAAAGGTGAAAACTTTTTATCTACTATTGATTGACGCTGAGAAACGAAGGTGAGAATAGGAAATAGGATTAGATACCCAGATACCTCTCACTGTCAACGATGAATGGTGGTTTGTTAGTTTTAATAAAAACTGGTAACGATGTTAACACGATAACCATTCCGCCTTGCGAGTACGGTTGCAAAACTGAAACCAAAAAAATTAGTCGGTCTCGAAGCAAACGAAGTGAAGCATGTTATTTAATACGAGAATACGCGTAAAACCTTACCAGTTCTTGCATATCCAATTATGTTCTTAGTTAATTCTAAGTTCTTTTTAATAAGAAAAACAGATTGAGTAATTTTTATAAATTTAAAAATTCGTTTACAGGTGTTGCATGGCTGTCGTCAGTCCGTGCCGTGAGAAGTGAGGTTAACTCCACTAACGGACAAAATCCCTGTTGTTAATTTATACTTAGCAATTAATGAATTTTAAATATTTTCATTTGGGGCTAAGACAAGCCGTTATGGCCCTCATGAACTGGGCTATAGACGTGCCACAAAAACTTTTACAAAGTGAAGCAAAACTAGATCTATAAGCTAGTGCTATTTAGCATTTTAGTTATATTTATTTAAAGGGTCAGAAGGAATAGCTAATCATTAAAGAAAGTTAAAATATTAAATATTTAGACGGATTGTTGCCTGCAATTCGGTGACATGAAGAAGGAATTTCGAGTAATCGTTGATCAGTAACGCAACGGTGAAGAAAGCATTCGGGATGAACTAACTGTCTGTCGCTGGGAAGAAGTTTAATTTGAGGGAAACTGCCGCAAGATTCTCACTTTAGCAAAGGAATACTTCATTTAATAATATCAATTATGAAATATAATTATATTATTATAATATTTAAATTAAGTCTTTAATTATATTTAATTTAATAGTAGTTTGTATGCTAATATTAAAAATACAATAGTTTTATATTGTAATTAGTCTTTTATAATAAAACACTTTTGTTAAGCTAATTAGTTTCAGTTAACTCATTTAAATAACATCTCAAAAGTCATAGCAAGGTAGCTGTACTGGAAAGTGCTGCTGGAAAATAAATTATTATAACCCCCCCCCCCTTGCAAAGAGGCTTATTTTAAACAAAAAATAAAATGAAATAAAAATTAAAATTTAAAATTTTATTTTTAATAAATAAAAATTAGAAAGGGGTTAGCTGAGTGGTTTTAGCAGTAAATTTACACTTTACAGACAGAGGTTCAAATCCTCTACTCCTTAAACAAAATATCCTTTTACAAGAATAGATCCAAATTCCTCCATTAATACAGATGAAATAAATTAAATATATGCATGCTCATTTTAATCATTATTTAATTCATTAACTCCAAATCTAGTATATTCTTACACAATTTAATCTAATTATTTATCTATTTTTGTCTTTTTATTATTGTTATTTATTAATTTTTTTTTTCTTTTTTGTTTGTTTTGTTTTTTGTTTTGTTTTTTGTTTTTAATAGTTTAAATTTCTTAGGGTAAAATAATAATTTTATTAGGTAAATTCTTTAAATTATTAATAATTTATTATAAATATCAACAAATTAATGTACTACTACTATATCTATCTTACTTAATGGTGTTGGGTGGGGGTTTATTTAAATAAATGGTTGACCTATAGTTATCAAATAAAAGATATTAATCAGACAAAGTTTAATATACCCTATAATTAACTCAATGACAACCCAAATTAGAGTTGTTTTTTCAAAATAGCTTAAGAATTTATGTATTTTTGGATAGTTAACCATTATTTTATAAATAATATTGCTGATAAATAACCAATAACATTAGTGAAACAAATAATAACTATTAGAGATAGTATTAAAATACCTGAAGAGTATAATAGGTTCAGCTTCATTAGGTATATTAAGATATAAATAAGATAGTAAAATGCTAATGTAGATGTTTGATAATATATCATATTATTTTTATTGTTTATTAATTTATTTTGTTATTATCATTGTTATCATTTTTATTATCATCCTCAGGTTTTTATCCACCATTTGAATTATCTGTAGATTTCACTTTATTATTATATATAGTTGTACTAGCTGCAACAGTCATTAATATTGTATGATCATGCTCTAATTCCTGTTTACCTATAGATGAAGCTAATAAATTTATTCCTAATGATATTGAAATGATAGTCATCTCTAATATATAATCTAAATAATTATATAATATTAATTAATTATTTAGATATATATTTATATCATTAAAGAAAAAAAGATTCTTTTACATAAAAATTTAGATATTTTTGGACTTTACTTTTAGTTTTGTCATATTGCCATTTAAGTAAATAAAATCATTACTCAAAAAGACAGTAAGACTTTAAAATAAAATTTAATATAGGTGATATATAGTATCTATATTTAATTGTAAGAATTTATAGAGGTTAATTATTATATTTGTTTTAAGATGAATAGTAATAATTCTATTCTGATTAACAATTATAGTACTTACAGAATTAGGATAAAATATATTATGATAATCCTTTATAAATGAAATAACCATCAAAATTACCTAGATTAAGGACAAATATATATTTAATAGAATTATTAATAATATATGTTATATAACCATTCCAAAATTTTGTTACTGCTAGTTTTGTATCTAATAATAATAAATAAAAATCTATTAAAAAAATTTTACCTATTATTTGATTGCCACTGCCTAGATAAGCTATTGTAAAACAAAAAGATATTTGAGTACCATTGTGATCTACAGTTTCAAACTCCATACTAGATTTTGGTTCAACAATACCAGTGACAATATTATTTTTAATTGGTGATATTCTTTTAAAATTTTGTTGAATAATATCTTTTTTGAGTTAATTTTATTTTATTACCTCTAGTCAAATTAATACTCTTATTCAAATAATTATCCATATTCCATACTTTCACTTTAAAAGCTGGAATAATCTCTATTCCGTAACTATTCTCTGAATCATAGTGTAAATCTATGTAATCAATGACTTGGTTATAATATTCATCAAAAGTTGTATTATTAGTGATTAACACATTAAGGTGGAAACTATATTCATTATGATTAATCACACTTGAAGTAATGATCACTTTGTTAAACCCAAATTGAATAAATCTCTCATTATTCATTAAACTTGTATAGATATTGAATAAAAATTAGAGTTATCTTTGTAATTTAATTATATATTTATCTACGAGCCCTTCCAGATTTGAACTGGGACAACCCTAATCGACAATTAGGTGCTCTACCAATTAAGCTAAGGGCCCTCTAATTATTTAAATTTTAAATAAATTTATTATTTATTTTATAAATTACCACTCTTTTAATTGTAATAAATTCAAATATAAAAAATTGAAGGATAATAATAATATAGAAGTTTCAATTCTCTTTGCAATATTAATTACCATAGCAAATTTAGTCTTGAATTAGAAAAAAAAAAAAGATAATCAGTTTCAGATTAAAAAATAGTGAACTGGAAAATTCAAATAAAGAATAAAAAGAGTTATTTGAATTATGAAAATTACTTTTAACTAAATTTATAGTTTTATAAAAATAAATTTTTGATATAAAGCTTTACTTTAAAAGAAGGTAAGTTAAACATATAATAAATACATTAAATAAATAAAAGCCTATGATTTAATGGTAGAATTATTTCTTGATGAGGAATCTGTAGAAGTTCAAATCTTCTTGGGCTTAATAAAAATTCAAATATTGTCAAAGTGTCAACATTTAATTTTAACTATTATTCTAAATTCAACATTACTAACTCTATTATTTGTTACTATTTTTTTATATATAAAATAGAATATTTCCTTATACAAATATATATTAATAATATAATACCATTAATTTTGGTTTAATTTTATTTCCATAACCCTTTTTCTTTTCTGTTTATTATATGTTTTATTTCCTTTTAAAGCCTAACTTAAATCTAAATGTCTCTTATCATTTTATTTTCTATATTAAAATTTAGTTAGGAAATATAATAGTAGTATTATATATAATAGTAATTAATTAAGGATAATCTTTACTATCTTCTATGGTCTAGTCTTTTAAGATTATATCTTTTACTCTTTCCTTATCTATTCATAAGGTAGAGATATCCCACTTATATAAAGAATAAGCTATTATAAGTGGGATAATGCTTAATAGACTCATACTAGTAGTTTTTATATTAAAAACTAATCAAGATATAATGGTCTTGATTAGTTATCTAATTAAGAGATAGATAACTAAATCTGAGGTAAGGTTAAAAATAGATGTTAAAGATTAATAAAGAGTAGAGATATAAAGAGCCAGCATATAAATAAATTTAATTACAAAATAACAGTAATATAAACATAATTATATTCTTAGAAATGGTTGGTTTCTCTAAACTAAAGATATAATAAGGTAGGAACCAACCAAAAGCTTAGCCAATTTTATATAACAAACATAAATTAGTATTTCCAAACCTAATAGTATAAAATAGATTCTATAATTATATAATTGTATATTAAATATTATATATTATATAGAATCATAAGGTAAAATAAAATTATTTAAAGAGACTCTTTATTTGCTATAATTATAAATTTAATTAAACAAATATATACTACTAAATCTAAATAATCCCCTATCCATTTTTTATTATCTTTGAAATTCTTTGTAGAATAATAACTTGATTTTATATCTTGGCTGTAACAACAAAAGTATACAGTGATTTCATTAATATTTATATAAATTTTTAAATAATTAAATCTAATGAGAAATAATATAAAAATAAATAAAAATATGATAACTAATAACTTAAAATTAACAATAATAAGCCTATTTCTTAATTTAATAGATGTATTATCTGTTATTTTACCTATTCTTTTGGCTGTTGCTTTTATGACAATTATAGAAAGAAAACAATTAGCCGCTCATCAAAGAAGAGTAGGACCCAATACAGTAGGGTATTATGGGGTACTTCAACCATTTGCTGATGCTTTAAAATTAATCCTTAAGGAGACCGTAATTCCTTCACAATCCAATAAAATATTATTTTATTTAGCTCCTGTTTCTACTTTAGTATTTAGTTTATTAGGTTGGGGTATAATACCATTTGGTCAAGGGTTAGCTCTATCTGATTTTTCATTAGGAATTTTATACACTTTTGCATTATCCTCTTTAGGTGTGTATGGAATATTATTAGCAGGTTGGTCTGCTAATTCTAAATATGCTTTTTTAGGTTCACTAAGATCTACAGCAGCTATGATCTCTTATGAGTTAATTTTAAGTTCTGCCATACTTATTATTATATTACTAACTGGATCCTTAAATTTCACTACTATAATTGAAAGTCAACAAGCTATTTGGTTTATTATACCCTTATTACCTGTTTTTATATTCTATTTCATTGCTATTTTAGCAGAAACTTCAAGAACACCTTTTGATTTACAAGAGGCTGAATCAGAATTAGTAGCTGGATTTTTTACTGAACATTCTTCTGTACCTTTTGTGTTCTTCTTTTTAGGTGAATATTCGTCTATTGTATTATTCAGTTGTTTAACAGCTATTTTATTCCTTGGTGGATATAATATTCCAGAATTATTTGTAAATGATTCTTTATTAAATCTTCAAGCTATTATATTAGGTTTGAAAACTTGTATATTTTGTTTTTTCTTTGTATGGTTTAGAGCCACTTTACCACGATTAAGATATGACCAATTAATTGATTTGTGTTGGTTAAATCTATTACCTGTAGCTGTTGCATTTATTATTCTTGTTCCAAGTATTTTAATAGCTTTTGATATTTCACCTTATTAATTATAATATTCTAATATATTTTATCCCCTAAATTATTTAATTTTAAGATTTTATTTATTATATAGAATTAATTAATTTTTGTATTAATTATAATTATCTTAATATTACAAGAATTTTGCAAAAAAGATATCCTTAATTTATTTATATTTAAATATAATAATTTTTATTTTTTGTTTTTTGTATTTTGTATTAATTCTAGTTAGCGTTTTCTTTTTAATGGTAATATTTATTAATATTAACAACTATTCTAAGATTTCAAGAAGTTATAAAAAATAAATTTCAAAATAAATATATCAAACATTATATTAAGAACAAAATTTTCTTGGTTAATTTAGCTACTCTTTATTTACCTAATTTTATAATAGTAGAATTATTAGTGTCAATTCATGCCAGTTATTTTTAATTAAACATTAAACATCCTATTCCTTATGAGAATTTAGGTATTGATTTGTCAATGTTTATAGAGAAAAAAACAAAAAAACAAAAAAACAAAAAAACAAAACAAAAAATAATAAATTTATTTTAAAATTTCTCTTTTACAATACCCTATTTACAATATTTAATAAATTTATATATACAAAGTATAAAAATAAAACAAAAATAAATTTATGATATAAAGCTTTACTTTAAAAGAAGGTAAGTTAAACACATAATAAATACATTAAATAAATAAAAGCCTATGATTTAATGGTAGAATTATTTCTTGATGAGGAATCTGTAGAAGTTCAAATCTTCTTGGGCTTAATAAAAATTCAAATATTGTCAAAGTGTCAACATTTAATCTAACTATTATTCTAAATTCAACATTACTAACTCTATTATTTGTTACTATTTAAAATAAAATATATAATTATATTAAAAACTTCCTTAACATTATGATATATTATCATGGTTATAATAAATATCAATTTAAATTTAACCTAGTTAAATAATTTTTTTATATCTCTTTAATTAAATAGAAATATTTTATTCTTATTTTAATAAATAAAAATTAAATATTAAAAATAAAGATTAAAGAAATAAATATAGAAAAATATTTAATAAATATAAATATTAAAAACACAAAATAAAAATAATGAGATTATTAAAAACACATGTCTTACTTAGATTGTTAAATTCTTATCTTGTGGATTCACCACAACCAGCCAATATAAGTTATTTATGGAATTTTGGTTCTTTATTAGGTGTATGTTTAATCATACAAATACTTACTGGAGCTTTTTTAGCAATGCATTACACACCTAATGTAGATTTTGCATTTAATAGTGTAGAGCATATTATGAGAGATGTAAATAATGGATGGATAATTAGATATACACATGCTAATGTAGCCTCATTCTTCTTTATATTTGTATATATGCATGTAGGTAGAGGATTATATTATAGTTCATATAAAACACCTAGAGTATTACTTTGGTCCATTGGAGTAATCATTTTAATACTTATGATGGCTATAGCTTTTCTGGGTTATGTTTTACCTTACGGACAAATGTCTCTTTGGGGTGCTACAGTAATTACTAATTTATTATCAGCAATACCAGTATTTGGACAAGATATAGTAGAATTAATTTGGGGAGGTTTTAGTGTAAGTAATGCCACTTTAAATAGATTTTTTTCTTTACATTATTTATTACCTTTCTTATTAGCAGCTTTAGTTGTAGGTCATTTAATAGCTCTACATGAGCATGGATCAAATAATCCTAATGGAGTAACATCACATGGAGATAGAATAGCAATGCATCCTTATTTTATATTTAAAGATTTAGTGACTATATTTGCATTTTTCTTAGTTTTATCTGTTATTGTATTCTTCTATCCTAATTTATTAGGTCATTCAGATAATTATATTCCAGCTGACCCTATGGTTACTCCTGCATCTATTGTACCAGAATGGTATCTATTACCTTTCTATGCTATATTAAGATCAATACCAAATAAATTATTAGGAGTTGTAGCAATGTTTGGTTCTTTAGTAATATTATTAATATTACCTTTAACTGATTTATCTAGAATAAGAGGAAATCAATTTAGACCAGCTATGAAATTAGCTTTCTGGTTCTTTGTTGTTGATTTTATTATTTTAATGTGGATAGGATCTCAACATCCTGAATCACCATATTTAGAAATAGGTCAAATAGCTACAGCATTTTATTTTGCTTGGTTTTTAATAATTGTACCATTAATAGGAATAAGTGAAAATACTTTAATTGATGTAGCAACATCTAATGAATAATAATTAACTATAATATTTAATTTTTATTTATAATTTATATATAAACTTTGTATTATTTATAATTATAGCTAGTTAAATAACTATATGAATCCTAATTTAATATTAGGTAATAAATTAAATATTTATTAGTTATAAACTTAAATTAATCCCCTATCTATATGATATTTTCTATTAATAGGCTTTAGGTTGTATAAACAAAAGATAAGAAAAGGGTTTGGAATAAATTGAAAATAACATCAGATAAAACATAGATAAGTTTTTGTTAATTCATTAACTTTTGTAATCTATTTATTCTCTGTTGTAACTTATTATATTTATAAAGGTTCAAATCCTTTACTCTTTAGATTATATCTAATAAATATTAAAAACACAAAATAAAAATAATTAAATTTATAACTAATTATTTGATGATATAAGAATCTTATCACAAAGATCAATCTTAAGATGCTATTTAACTAACTGATTAAAATATTAATAAAACAAAATGGTATTAAGTTAGATTTGTGATTAATTCACAGGGCATTTATCTCTTAAATATAAGACTAATTTGCTTTATCTTTACTATTATATTTAGCTTAGATACAACTGAAGCTTAAAAGACAAAATATATTTATAAGAATAAAATATTATATCCTCTATTAAGATAAGGTATTATAAAACTTTTAGTTGGTAATAGGATATATATTAAATAAGAAATATAAATTAACAAAGAACAATTAATTATATTTAGCCAGAGAAAATAGTAAATTAAGACCGAGAATAATATTTAAAAATGACTTTCTTCTATAGCTTTTTAAATCCTATATTTAATGATGTAGCACAACCATGGCAATTAGGTTTTCAAGATAGTGCTGCTCCAGGTTTTACAGGTCTAGTTACCTTGCATAACACAGTTGGATTCTATTTAGTTGTTATTTGTTTTGCAGTATTTTGGTTTCTTTTCTCAATTGTGTATTACTATACCTCTAATAAAAATCCTATTGCACATAAATATTTAACTCATGGTACAGTATTAGAATTAATATGGACAATTTCACCTGCATTAATCTTAATTGCTATTGCTTTCCCTTCTTTCAGATTATTATATTTAATGGATGAAGTTATTTCTCCAACATTAACAATTAAAGTAGTAGGTCATCAATGGTATTGGTCTTATGAGTATTCAGATTTCATAACAGATAGTGGAGAATCTATAGATTTTGATTCATATATGATACCTGAATCAGATTTAGAAATAGGTCAATTCCGATTATTAGATGTAGATAATAAACTTATAATACCTGTAGATTGCCATATTAGATTAATTGTTACTGGTTCAGATGTTATCCATTCTTATGCTGTTCCTTCATTAGGATTAAAATTAGATTGTGTACCTGGACGATTAAATCAAGTTTCTTTCTTGGCTGAAAGAGCTGGTACTTTTTATGGTCAATGTTCAGAAATTTGTGGTGTATGGCATGGATTTATGCCTATAGTAGTTGAAGCTGTTTCTTCTCCTGATTTCTTAGTTTGGATTGATTCTGCCTCTCAATAATCAATTCTGTAATATAGTTTAATTTATATAATTATTATATATTTTAAATCATAATCCTTTTTAAATATGGACATAAACAAACAAAAACAAAAAATTAGATAATAATTCGTAACCTTTCTTTATCACTTATTTTGTTTATTTGTTTATTACCAAATAAATGATATAACCCTGTATATGGGATATTTATTAATCCCTCATATTCATATAAAAAAAGAATAATAATAAATTTGAAAATTAGTTTATTATAGAATACTATTTTGTCATTTAGGGATAGAAAAATAATTAAATTTAGATTAATTATTAAATATAAGAATAAAAATATTTTAACAATATAAGAATAGTGTAATATATTAGATTACACATTAATTTAAGCAGTCAGAGTAAATATGAATATATTTAATTAGTTATTATCTAGATATTATATAACTAAATTTATAATTAAATATTTATAATTATTCTTTATATAATAAAGATAAAACTTCTTGATATCATTAAAAAATAAATAATAAATAATAAATGACAATAAAAATAAATAAATTTCAACATTTTCCTTTTCATTTAGTAGATCCTTCACCTTGGCCTATTTTATTGAGTTTTTCGTTATTAAATATGGCAATAGGTGCTGTTTTATATATGCATGGATATTATAATGGAGGTACTATATTAACTATAGGTTTTATTTTAACTTTATCTGGTATGGCTCTTTGGTTTAGAGATGTCATAACAGAAGGAACATATCTAGGTCATCATACAAAACAAGTTAAAAATGGTTTAATGATAGGGATAGTACTATTTATAATAAGTGAAATTTTTGCTTTTTTATCAGTATTTTGGGCTTTCTTTCATTCCAGTTTATCACCTGCAATAGAAATTGGTGGTTCTTGGCCTCCACTAGGTATTACTCCTTTAGATCCTTTTGCTATTCCTCTACTTAATACTTTTTTATTATTATCAAGTGGAGCTTTTGTAACATATGGTCATCATGCCTTAATAGCTGGTCATAGAAAAGCAGCTATTAATGGAGTCTTTGCAACAATAATATTAGCCATAATATTTACTGGTTTACAATATTTTGAATATTGTGAAGCTGGATTTACAATGTCAGATAGTGTATATGGTTCAGCATTTTTTGCTTCTACTGGACTTCATGGATTACATGTTATTGTTGGTACAATTTTCATTTTAGTAGGATTTATTAGAATCATAAATTATCAATTAACAAAACAACATCATCAAGGATTTGAAGCTAGTATCCTTTATTGGCATTTTGTGGATGTAGTTTGGCTATTTTTATTTGTGGCTGTATATTTCTGGGGAGGAGCTTAAATAAGAATATAATATTATTGAATATGAAATGAATGAAAATTTAAATTCTATATAATTAATTAAAATTTATATATCTTTATCTCAATAAAATATAAGATCTTATTAAAGGATACTATAATTTATCATCTTTTTTAATCTCTTAGAGTAAGATATAGCCAAAGATGCAAATCATCTTATTAATTTTAGTTTTTAATATTAATTTATTCATTATCATCTAGTTTATATTATATTTTAAATTAAGGGGATTATTAAAATTTTTTACTCAATTTAATAATATATGTTCTAACAACTTGTTGAAATGTAAATAAAGGTAAAATATATTTAGAAAAAATATAAATTATAGTAAATAATATTATAAAGAAATTTTATGAAAATTAATTGTTATATAATTATTTTTATTTTAAATATATTAGTATTAATAAACTACTAAAATTTAATTAGTAATAATCCCCCACTAAATTTAACACAAAAAAGAGTAGAGTCCACAAAATAACAAAATAAACAAATAAATTAAAAACACAAAATAAAAACAAATATATAAAGCATTTATTAACTGTAACTATAAAGAATATAACAAAAATTATAAACTATGAATCTGTCATTATTCTTATTTTTAATAGGTATATTAGGTTTTATTCTAAATAGAAAAAATATTATTCTTATGATCATAGCTATAGAAATAATGCTATTAGCTGTTACGCTATTAGTATTAATCAGCTCTTTTGGTTTTGATGATAATGTTGGACAAACTTTTAGTATATATATTATTTCTATTGCTGGGGCAGAATCTGTTATAGGTTTAAGTATTTTAGTTGCTTATTATCGTTTAAGAGGAACTATCTCACTAAGAAATTAATGTATATATCAATAATTATCTTACCTTTATTAGGTTCAATAGTCTCTGGATTCATGGGTAGAAAAATAGGTGTAACAGGAGCACAATTCATAACATGTAGTTGTTTATTATTATCTTCTTTATTAATGACAATAGCTTTTTATGAAGTAGGTATATGTGGTTCACCGGTACATATAAATTTAGGTAGTTGGGTAGATTCTGAAATAATGTCTATATCTTGGGAATTATTTTTTGATCAATTAACAGTCTCTCTAGGTTTAGCAGTATTATATTGTTCTTCATTAATACATATATATACTATAGATTATTTATCTTCAGATCCTCATAATCAAAGATTTTTCTCATATTTATCAGCCTTTACTGCTGGTATGTTACTATTAATCACTGCTGGTAATTTTTTTGTCATGTTTGTAGGTTGGGAAGCTATTGGAGTAGTTTCTTATTTACTTATTAATTTTTATTTTACTAGAATTCAAGCAAATAAAGCAGCAATATTAGCTTTTACTATGAATAGAACAGGTGATATGTTAATGAGTATAGGATTTTTTGCTATATTTGCAATATTTGGTAGCTTAAATTATGCCTCTATCTTTTCACTGACACCTTATATGAATGAAACTGCTATATCCATTATAGCTTTATTATTATTAGGAGGTGCTTTAGCTAAAAGTGCTAATATTCCTCTTCATTCATGGTTACCTGGAAGTATGGAAGCACCCACTCCTGTTAGTGCCTTACTTCATGCAGCTACACTAGTTACTGCAGGTATATATTTATTATTAAGAACCTCTCCAATATTAGAATTTAGTCCTACAGTTTTATTAATAATAACAATAATAGGATCTACAACAGCCTTTATTGCTGCTACTTGTGGTTTATTACAAAATGATTTAAAAAGAATAATTGCTTTTAGTACTATCTCACAATTAGGATATATGATGATGGCTATAGGTCTTAGTCAATATAATGTAGCTTTAATGCATACTGTAAATCATGCTTTCTTTAAAGCTTTACTTTTCTTAGGAGCTGGTGCTGTAATTCATTCTTTTGCTGATCAACAAGATGTTAGAAGAATGGGTGGATTAATTAAATTTTTACCTTTGACATATTCAGTTATGTTAGTAGGATCTTTTAGTTTATTAGCTACACCTTATCTTACAGGATTCTATAGTAAAGATTTAATTTTAGAATTAGCTTATGGTCAATATAGTTTTACTGGTATGTATGCCTTTATTTTAGGTTCTATTACTGCAGGTATTACAGCTTTTTATAGTTTTAGATTAATTAGTCTAGTATTCTTAACTACACCAAATGGTCAAAAACAATCTTATTTAAATTCTCATGAATCAAATATTGCAGTAATTATTCCTTTATTAATTTTAGCTTTATTTAGTATTTTCTTTGGTTATATATTCTCAGATTTATTTGTAGGAGTAGGTTCTGATTTCTTTGGAAATTCTTTATTTATTCATCCTAATAATATTTCTATTATAGAAGCAGAATTCTCAATTAATCCTATTATTAAATTATTTCCTGCTATTTTTAGTTTTACTGGTGCTGCCTCAGCTATATTTATTTATCATAAATATCCTGAAATTTTAATTAATTTAACTGAAACAAAATTAGGACAAAAATTATATGGTTTCTTAAATGGGAAATATTATTTTGATGTCATTTATAACCATTTTATAGTTTCAGCTGGATTACAAACTGGTTATTTAATCTCTAAAGAAATAGATAGAGGAGCTATTGAATTATTAGGACCTTATGGATTAGCTAATACTTTCTCTAATACTGGAATTAATATTGCTAAATTAGATACAGGTATTATTACTACTTATTCTCTTTATATAACAATAGGTTTATTAACTTTATTATTTTTAATCTTTGCTCCTGTTTTAATAGATACATCTATGTTTTCTGAAATAAGATTAATAATTATATATTTTGCTACATTAGTTTTAGTTTTATCTCCTACTACTTCTAAATTATAGGTTTAAACTATTTTATTAACCCCCCCCATAATTAAGATAAAGATACTAAGAAGAAGGATAAAAATATCTGATAATAAAAATGAAGATAAACAATAAATTGAGGATTTTTAAAATTCAAAAGTATTAATATTAGATATAAATTTAAAATAATAATATTTTAGGTCAACATGAATATTATTAAAATTTAATTAATTAAATTTTCCATGATTATTATTAATAATAATTTAATAATAAATTAATAAAAAATACTTTATAATTATAATCCAATAATACCTTATTTAACTATATCCTAATTTAATTTTAGTTACAAAAAGGATAATTAAATTTTAACCAAATAAAAATAATTCAAATTTATATCATTAACTATCAAATTTACACAAATTCCATAATTTTATGCCAAATATATTTAACAAAAATAAAGAATTAAATTTATTAAAGAAGCTTATCAAAAATATATTTTTATCTTATTTTAAATTATTTCAATTTATAATTGTAAACTTGGTCTAACAGTTAGACCAGAACTTATTGAGAGATAATATTTATTTTAAGGTTTTTTATATTATATTAGATATTTTTATTAAAAGAGAAGCTAAAGAAAATTAGTTATTAATATTAAATTATAAATAACTTTGATATACAACCTTACCTAAATCTCAATTAATCAATATCCCATATCTTAAAATAAAATAATAATTAAGTTTATTAATAGTACAATTAAATATAAATATAAATATATTTGTGATAAGATTTAAGGATTAAGGTCAGTAATCCACATCATATCTTTAGCTATTCCATAATGGAAAAATATTTTCATTTATTATACAAACATTAGATCTAGTTAATGGAACAAAGTATACCATACTAATGTTAGAATGATTAATATTGTTAAATGACTCAATTTCTAGTAAAATAATATATTATTATTATTATTTCATTTAATGAAAATAAAGTTTAATTAAATAATTCAATTTAATACTGCACTCCCTTTATTATATAACTCCAATAATAGAATATAATTTAATATAATAATTTGGGGATAGGATAAAATAATGAGCAAACAAAAACAAAAAGAATATAATTAATATGAAGAATCAGAATCTTAAAACTTTTAATATAGATATAAGTAAAAATAATTATAAGGATATAATTATAGATAAAAGAATTTTACCTTTATTTAAAACTCCAATCATTTTAAAACAATTAAATGAAACAAAAAGAAATAAATATAATATAATTCTAAATAATCAGACCCCAAATTTCAGGTTTAGATTAATCACCTTAAATGAAATATTAGATATTTTTTTAAAGGGTATATATTTATATAATTATAATTTGAATACTTATTTAAACAAATATAATAACAAAGAATTAATATTACAATTAAAAATGGATGACATTTATAAATTAAACAATAGGTTATCAAATTATTTTTATATCATTAATAAATTTATACCTTTTTTTAAAATAAGATCTTTAATATATAATATTAGATTATTTTTACCTAAAAGATTATTAAAACCTCAACCTTATATTAAATTCAAATATCGTTTCAGATATATAGCCAAAATTTATAAAATAGATTTACTATATAACAACAAAAGAGATAGAAAAATTCAGAGAAGACAAATAAATAAATTATTAGATAAAGGAAAAGAAATTATTACTGATATAGACAATCAAATAATTCAAAAGAAAAATCTAATTAATAGTTTGAAAAATAAAAATAATATATTAAAATTTATTAACTCTTTATTACCTACAGTAACAAATAATACACAAAATAATAATTCTTATTTAACTAATAATAATAATATTTTACTTGATTCAAAAAAGTCTAATTTAAATATGACAAATAATCAATTTTTAGTTTATAATAATAAATTATTAATTAATAAATTATTTAATATAAGTAATATTAATAAAACAAATGAAATTAAAATAGAACAAACATTGAATTCTATTTTTAAAATGAAGGAATTTGAATCTAAAAATGAGGGTATATCTATTTATTCTAACCCTGTAGAGATATTATATTCTAAAGATAATAATTCTACAATTCCTTATAATCTACAGAAAAAACCGATAATTAATCAATATTTAAAATCAATAAGTAATTATAATATGATTAAAAAAGGAATTTTTATATCTTATTCTAATATTATTGGCTTTAATTTTAATTCTCAAAGAAATAAAATAATTAAAAATATTTATAAATTATTAGTTGGTTCATTTAAATCTATGTATTGTTTAATAAGTAAACCTGTATTTGTTATGACTCCTGACAAAATTATTATACAATTGTTTTATTTTTTATTTATTCCTAATATTTTAAAATCTAAAAAATTTTTTAATTATGGAAATAGAAATAAATTAAGTAAACAAATTTGGTTTAAGAGAAAAAAAAGAATTAAAAAACAATATAGAAATTTAAGAAAGATTAAAATTAATGTAAGAATTAAATTAAGAAAATTATCTAATGTGGTAATAATTAAAATATTTAAAGATAAATTTAAAAAATTATGTGATATTTTAAGTCATTTATTTAAAAAACCTGTACAATTAGATTTAATTAGATTACATTACCCTTATAATGATAGTAATATTTTAGTGAATCTATTAGGTATTATGATTAATAAAATTAAGTTAAGAATTATTTTTAGAAAACTATTTGAAAAGGCTGTAATTAAAAATTTAAATAAAGTCACTGGTAAAAAAAAATTTAATATATTACCTGCTTTCCTATCTGGTGTTAATATTAAAGTAGCAGGTCGATTATTGACACATAGAGTAGTACCGAGAAAAACAGTTAAAATTATTCAAAGAGGTGCAGCAGCTACTGGTAAAATTAATTTTTCAGATGTGGCAAGATATACAAAGAAAAATAAAAGAGGTGCCTTTAGTATTACAGTTTCATCTGGACAAAATTTCTTTTAATATCTAAATTTAATAAATTATAAAAATTTAATCCCCCCCCACTTTTTTCTATTTATTTTTATTTCAATCCTTTTATTTTAAAAGAGGTAAGATTAGTTTAATTGGCAAAATGATGTCTTGTGGCGACAATGTTCAGAGTTCAAGTCTCTGATTTTACCCTTTATCTTTATAAATTTTTAGTTATTATTAAAAACAAAAAACAAAAAATATATAATTAATAATATTTATATTATTAAAATTTAAATCTAATATTTTCATTAATGAAAGGAACTAATTTTGTTACAAAATTAATATCAATCCCTTTTGTATTAGAAATATTATTTATATTTAATTAAAAAGAAAATATTAAATATAAAAGAGAGTTAAGATATCTAAAACTGTAATTTTTAATTAAATATAAATTTTTTTGTTTTGTTGTTTTTTTAATATTATGTGAAGGTTCTAGGTTAAATAAGGATATATCTTAAGAACAAAAATAATTTTGTGGACAAATATAGATTAGAAAATTTTGACTTTGAAACAATATTTTAATTAAATTAATTAGAAATAGAATAAATAAATATATAACACTTAAGTATGTTTATTATTATTTATTTTGTGTTTTTAAATAGAAGTTATTAAATTTATAATTCCTATATCCTAACTTACTAATATTTTTAGATAAAATTCAGTGAACTAAAACTAAAATATAAATTAATTTATTCAAAATATAAATTATAATTAGGTTATAAATAGTTTAATTTTTACTAAATTAGTCCTATAGATAATAAATCTAACTTATTATATTTTCTTTATTCTATAATCTTTATACAATGAATATAATATTTTTTTTTTTTATAAATATTCTCTCATAATTTATAATAATTTATTCCTTTATATAATTATATAATTAATTATTGTTACTTTTGTATCAAATTTAAAATGCATATTTCACTATATAGTAATAGCAGATAAAAAAAATCTAAATTATATAGTTAAAATATAAATTAAATTATTGTATTAATTATGCTTCTATTCTATTTTATATAATATTTATGAGTCACTTTTGAGCTAAAATCCCTTATTAAATATACAATTAAAGCTGAAATAGTTTAAAGGGTTAAAACATACCACTCATGATGGTAAAAAGAAGGTTCATTTCCTTTTTTAGGTTTCCAATTTAAAATTAAGAAATAAATTAATGATTTTTTATACAAATTAAACCTAAAGATTTTTAATAAAATAAATCTAATTAAATATTAATAACCATATAGCTTTTTTAGTTAAAATCCACTCAACTAAAATAAATATTAAAAATAAATTTCTAGATGAAATAAATTATAAATCTAAATTTAATAATTTACAAATATAATTTTAAGATATATTTTTAATCTGACAGCTTTTCAATATATCTATTAAAAACAAAAAATAAGCTGTTATTTATCTATATCCAAATTTTATTTTAAAAATCTCATTTCCATTTCTTAACTATTTCTAAGAAATAGTTAGAGATTAAACCCTATATCCTAGAATACTAATTTAAATTTACTTTCAGACTAAGTAAAAATAATAGATACTTATAAATTAAAATATAAATTAAAAGTATCGATGACAATATTGTTATAACATCAAAAATTAAATTATATATTTAAATATATAAAAAAAAAGTATTTCAAAGGGGTTATTAAGGAAAACTAAGGCAAATTTATACAAAAGGAGGTTATAAACCAAAAGCTTCAAGAAATAACACAAATTATTTTCTGATATGAAAAAAGCGATCCTAAGGTAAACCTTGTTTAAAATTTTACTTCCTGAAGTAAAACATTTTATTAGGGAAAGGAAAGGAAATCAACCGAGACTCTGAAAGTAATGGTGAGTGAAATCAGATTAGCCTAAATTAATATTATAAATTGAATAATTAAACATATTTATTAAAGAATGGATCTTTTGATTTATCAATAGTAATTATTTATAATCAATATGTATTAATTAGCATATATTTTTTTTTTATTGGTATTAAAAAACAATAAAAAGAAATCTTTGCTCTAAAGAAGGTCACAATACTCTAAGTCCTGTAGATTTATAATTTAATTAAAAAAGAATAAATTAGTATTTATAAAAATATTTAATTAGAAAAAAAAAATTAATTTGTTAAGTTATATTTTTTTAAAGCTCAAATTAAATTCTTTATTATCTCTAATCATTATTCTATTATAAAGTACAATGAGAGAAAACTTGTTGGAATATAGGGGAACCATCCTCTAAGGCTAAGTATTATAAATTTAGCGATAGTGAATAAGTACTGTAAAGGAAAAGTTTGAAAAGCGAGTGGTATACAAAAAGTGAGTTTTTAATAATTTTATTTTAAATATTAAATAAAATACAGCTAATTTGGAAATTCTTAAAAAGATCTCCAGTAAAATTAATGTATAAAAAGGATGATTAAAATAAATATTAAAAATGAATTGATGAAATAGATCATGAATTAGTAACTCTATAAGCAGTCGAAATTCTACTTTAAGAAAAAGATTAATGAATGACGGCGTACCTTTTGCATAATGGGTCAGCAAGTTAATAGGAGTAGCAAGGTTTAAAGCCCTAGCGAAAGCGACTGGACTATAATAATATTATAACAAAATAATAAATTAAATATAGTGATGGATAAGTTACTTCTATTAGACCCGAAGCCAGGTGATCTTACCAAGACCAGATTATAATGGATCGAACGGGTGAATGTTGCATAATTCTCCGATGAGTTTTGGTAAGCGGTGAAATGCCAATCTGACCTGGTGCTAGCTGGTTTTCTACCGAAACATATTTAAGTATGATGTCTACACAAAATTTATGGAGGTACAGCAAGGCAATTCCCAACAAGTTTAAGAGTTGTGATTAATTTAATCACTTCAATCTTTTAGGCGTTTAGGTTGTGGGGACCTCGAAAATCTTACCTTTGGAAGCGAATCTCGGAATTACATAAATTGATGGTAGATATTCAGACTACTCATGCTAAGTTGGGTAGTCAAGACGGAAACAGCCGAGAACACTGATCAAGGTCCCAAATGATTGTTAAGTGAAATTAAGGATGTAGCAATATCATATACAGCTGTGAAGTGAGCCTGGTAGTCGCTACTTATAATGATCGTATGTAACAACGCATCAGCAGTCTAGATAGTAGCACCGAAAATTTAACGGGTCTTAAACAATCAACCGATATCGTGTTGGTTTTGAATAAAAATTTAAATTGATATTTAATATTTAATATTTATAATTTATATCTTTTCATTTTATTCTTAATCTAGGTAGTAGAACATTCAGTCATACTTATTATAAAACAGTGTTTCATTGTTTTTTAGGTTACTGAAGAGAGAATGCTGACATGAGTAACGTAAAAAGAAGTTATAATACTTCTCGCCGAATACAAAAGGGTTGCAAATTGGAAAGGTTAATCCGTTTTGTGTGAATGCGGCCTCTAAGGACCAAAACCAAAGTTTTGGCTGATGAGTATATAATAGAAAGTCCATTGATTTTTATTAATGGTCCAAGAAAATAATATTATAAATAACTTATTCGAAGATATAATTCTTTTTAACATATTTCTATATTAACAAAATAATATCTTTATTTTTAATTCTATACGTAACTCTAATAGTGTTTAGATAATATTAGATTAATTAATTATTTAAATTCTTATTATTCACTAGATTAATAGTCTTTGAAATAATTTATAGGTAATATCATTATCATTTATTTATCCTATTTTTTAATCCAAATAATATCCTAATTGAGAGAAACAAAATAGAATTAAGGATTCCTTATTTTGTGTATATTAAGATAATAAGATGAATCATATCTGAGAATTTGTCATTTGATTTTATATTTATTAAATTTGGCCTTTATGCCATACAAATATGAAGATTATAATTACTCAAAGTAACAGTTAACGGTTAATTTAAAAGTTAATCTCTGCACATACCCCTATCCGCCTTAGGATAGATGGTTCTTGTAGTGCTAATCTGAGTCTACAAACCTATATAGGATCTCTTTGATAGAGATCTGTATCTAAATTATTTATTTCATTTAGAATATAGTCATGATTTATGATTAAATTGGGGTTTTTCAATTCATATAATTCATATTACCAAATATGCATCTAAACCCTGACACTAAGGTTTTATTTTGTGAGTGGATAGTATAATTCCATAGTTGAAAGATTTATTTCAGTTAATAAATTAACATCTATTCTTCCATTGTCACGATAAAGATAGATATTACCTCTACCCTATTTGGACCTGATTAGTTAATTAATACCTAGTTCTGTAAAATTTATTTTTAAATTTACAGTTAAGATTTCTCCTAGCTAGGAAAAATAATCAAATTAGTTAATTAATTCATAAATAGATAACTATCCGGTTTCTTAAGTTCACAATTATCAAATGTGAGCATCTTGTATTTTTCTAACTAATTTAATGACATTATTTCTCTTTAATTATAATTTTTTTCACAAAAATAGATGGACAGATATCTTTTTTATTGTGTTTAGTTTATATTGATTATTTTTTATTAGTTATTTTAACTTAACTATTAAATATAACTTTAATTTGCTAAAATAATAATTATTTTCAAATATAACTTTAACCTTTTTTCAATAAAATTTAAATAGGGTTTAATAAAAAGATTAAAATACCATAAATATAAATAAAATAGTTGTATCTCTCCATCTAATTGTATAGAATAAATATTTATTTTTAATATTTACTAAAAATTTATTAAATATAAACTATTATACTACCGTACCCTAAACCGACACAGGTTTGTAGGTAGAGAATACTAAGGCGTAGAGCTAAAAGTTGTTAAGGAACTCGGCAAATTCACCTCATAAGTTTGACAACAAGAGGGACCACATATATACATTAATGTTTAACACTCCGGATTGTTAAATTAATTATATAAGGTGGTGGCACAAAATCGGAGGCCCCGACTGTTTACTAAAAACACAACACAGTGCAATCATTAATATGATAGTATACTGTGTGAAATTTGCCCGATGCCATTAATATAAGAGCGGTTATGGGTAACTGTGACTAATCGAAAATCTGGTTAATAGCGGTCTTAACTATGAGGATCCTAAGGTAGCAAAATCAGTTGGCCATTAAATGTGGTCCGGTATCAATAATGTAACGATGGCCTCACTGTCTCTACAACTTGCTCAGTGAAATTGAATTACACGTGCAGATGCGTGTTGCCTCCAGGGGGACGGGAAGACCCTATGCAGCTTTACTGTAGTTAGTTATCATATGAATCTAGAACAATCTTAGTTAATAGAAAATAGGGAAGTCGAGAGACAAATCTTGGAAACCTTATAATTAAGATTGGGTTTATGTTTACCTTACAATTAAAAAAAAAAGGGAGAGTTGACTAATTGGCAGTTTGACTGGGGCGGTCGTCTTTAATAGAGTAGCAAAGTACATCCAAATATTTCCTAAAATATTAAGTCTTACGACTTAAATTCTCAAGATAAGAATAATTGTAACAAAAGATTAATAAATTTAATTTAAATATTGAATATTGATCTTTAAGACCTTTTATTTTTTATTTGAGTTTAAAACAAATAACTTATTCTCTTTTTTTTTTTTAATATTAAAATTTATTTAAAAAGAGATAAGTAATAATTAATAGATAACTACCAAAAATTAAATTCATTATTATGTCAAAAATAATAATGAATTTTAAGATAGTAAGTAGCCAAACAATTTTATTAATTAACAAATTAAATAAAAACTTTCTCTTTAGCTACTTCTCAGTATCCTCTGGCTTTAGCTCAAGGGAATTTTGTTTTCTATTTTCTTTTTAATAGTTAGGCCAATTAGCATAGTTTTAATTAGAAATCTGAAAATTTTAGGCCTTAATTGGCTGCTGTGAAAATTAGTGACCCTTACTAACTCAATACCTTTAAATTATCTGGATATATAATTTAGAGGAGTAATATTAGAGGAAATGCTATGTTTAACAAAGTAGGTAAGGGAAAAGAGTTTGTCTAAAAATAATAATACACTAAAAAATTTTAAAAGGTATAGCTAGAAATTGAATGGAGATCAATCAACCAGTGAAGGGTTGCGCAGAGTTCAATGGCGGTAAGCATGCTTAACTGAAAGACCTAAAAGTCACACAGATACGTAAGTAGGGCATAGTGACCCCTCGCTATAATATGGGATAGACGGGGATCAATTAATAAAAGTTACGCTAGGGATAACAGGCTGATAGCCGACGAGAGTACACATTGTCTCGGCTGTTTGGCACCTTAAATTTACAATCTAAATTACAATTAATTATAGAAAATTTATATTTTTTCTTATTGTATAATTAAGAGAATAATAATTCTTATTATACAGATAAGATACCCTCAAAGTCTCATTTATATACTTATTTAATAAATAAGGTAAGTTAAAATAGTAATATATAATATTATTATTTGACAGAGGCTAGTCTTTTTATAGACACATATAATTTTTAAAAATACATATGAGTAAAGCAATGAAAGATATGTTAGTTGGAGTAATATTAGGTGATGCCCATATCAGAAAAACAGGATTGGATAAAGCTTATATTACTTTTGAACAATCTAAAAAAAAAAGTAGAATATATACAAAATTACAAAAATTAGCTAAAGAAGAATTACCATTAATGGAAGAAAGTCTTAGAGAATATACCAGAAATGATATAAGATATAATAGTACAAATACCTCTTTATAATTTAGAACTGAATCACTGGAACAGCTAAAACCACTTGCAGATTTATTTTTAGATGAATCTGGTAAAAAAAACAAAAATTATACCTAAAAACATTGCAGATTCTTTAACACCAAGAAGTTTAGCTTTTGGATAATGGTTGATGGTCAACAAGTAAAAAAAGGAGGTGTAACTTTATGTACAGATAGCTATAACAGTGAAGAAGTCAATATTCTTAGAGAAGCTATTAAAGCTAATTTTAATGTAGAAACTACTATTCATAAGAAAAAAAGCAGAATAATAGATACTGTTTATGAAAGAATCTATATTAACAAAAATAGCTTGGAAGATATTAAACCTTCATTAATGGAACATTTACACTCATCAATGCTATATAAAATAAATGAAGAGGTACAAATAAAACAAGATTATTCTGAAATTGAAAGTGATATAGAACTAATAGATATTTTCGGGGAATTTTAATAGTAATATTAATTTAGAAGTTGGCTATTTGCTGGAACCTCCTTAGAGCTTTCAATACTCGTTATAAATAGCAGTGAAAATTTGAAAGATTGGACAATCAGCAGGGAAGTTTAAATTCTAGTAATTAGCATAGCAGCTGTAAGAATTTAAACCCCTCAACGACTATACGCCAACATCCAAATGCTATATAAATTGTATTCTTTATACTGGATGAAGATATAGTCTAAACCTATACTGAAAGGTTAGGATAATTGCGATGTCGACTCATCCTATCCTCCGGGGGAAGAAGCTTGGAAGGGTTCGGCTGTTCGCCGATTAAAAGGGTACGTGAGTTGGGTTTAATACGACGTGAGTCAGTATGGTCCCTATCTTCTGGAGGGATAAGTAGTAAAAAGGGGCAGACCTTCTAGTACGAAAGGATCAATAGGCTGTGTTTCTCTAGTGTACCAATTGTTTGTACTTTTTTGTAAGGGACTCAAAGTATCTTGAAGGCAAAAGTAAAGAAAAATGGGGAAAATCCTTTTTAAACTTTAAAATTTAAAGTTTACTCTTAATAATATAAAAATTATTGAGAAAAAAAGGTAACAAAATCGGAATGCATAGTTGGGTAGCCACAAACATAATAGATAAGTGCTGAATGTCTATAAAGCAAGAATCTAACCCCTAGATACTAAAAAAATGATTATTTTATTTTCTTGTAATAGTTATAGACTTGATAAGAGACTCTAAAACAAAGAGAATAATTAATCATTAATTAAGAAATAGAACATTTCTAGATAGGCTGCAAATGAACATATTGTAAAATATTTAGTTTAGCAGTACTAATTTATAAAGAAACTTGATGTTATAGGTTGTTACTAATCTTTATTTTATAAATTAATATGATAAAAATAAAATATATAAAAAAAAAGGGGGAATCTGATAATGGTAATCAGTTGTATTTGCATTACAAATATGATAGTTCAAATCTATCTTTCTCCAATCTACATACCAAAATTAAACAGAGGATTATATTATTATCTAAAAACAAAAAAAACTCTATTATATTTGTTTATTCTTGTCAAAAGAGTATTCAATACGGTCGTATTTTTGTTTTATTATTTATCATTAATAAGGAGTTCTCCTTTAAAATATTGTAAGTGATAGAATGAGTTAAATAATTTCTATTTTTTCTAAACTGGTTTATTATTGATAATATATTGAATTTGATCTTTTAAAGAATCTAAAAATATTATATTGAGCTATTATCTCATAATCTATATTTTTAATTTTCTATTTATAGTTTATTTTATAATTAAAAACAAAAAACAAAACAAAAAAAACAAAAAACAAAAAAGAATTAAATAATGAAATATAGATATATTTTTAATATAAGTGTAAAGATAAAATGAATTTTCACTAATTATTTTTAACCTTACCTAAATTATTAAAAAACAACAAATAAATAAAATATAGTTAAATATCTCATATATATTTAAAAATTATCTTCTCAAAACACAAAAATAAACAGATAGATATGGAAATCTGTTTATTAAGATTGATATTTACAAATTTAACTAATAATAAAACAACAAAAACAACAAAAATATATAAAATAAAATTTGGAAATATGATCATTAAATTAAGCCTCGGTTGCTTAGTGGTCAAAGCGTGATTCTGAAGAAATTGAGATGGGAGTTCAATTCTCTCCCGAGGCAAAATTATAAATAATAACTAATACAGCAAATAAAAATAAAACATATTAACTAATCTTATTGTAGATAAACATTGGTTTGTTAATAATACCATAGAGTATTTTAAGAAATAAACTTCTATAAATATGAGTGAGCAAAAGAATTTATAACTAAAAGAAGTTATAAATTAAAAATCAGCTTAATTTTCAAGATGGCAGTAAATCCTTTTTGGGGTGTAGATAATTTTAAAAATTTATTGAGATTTTGTAACAATTTGTTAATTAAGATTACATGTTTCAAATTTAATAATGGCCGATATAGTTTAATTGGTAAAACAAATTCCTTGTAAGATTTAAATATTGGTTCAAGCCCAATTTTCGGCTTATTAAAATTTTTATCAAAAAACAAAAAAGAATTAAAAAATCTTAATTAACAAATAGAAATTATGAATAGGAGCTTAGTAAATAATATAAATAATATAAATAATATAAAATATAAATAAAATATTGTATATTCTTTGAGTTGTAGTTTAATTTGGAAAAACACCATTTTTTGGTAATGGCTTATATCAGTTCGAGTCTGGTCAACTCAGTTAAATTTTAACCTTAATTTCAAATATTTATAAAAATACTATAAATAAAATAAATATAATCCCCTTCCCCTTTGCCTTCCCCTGCCCCTTCATTCCCTCCCCTCTCTCATCTCCCACACCGCCCGTTACAACATCCAGCTCTCCCTGGTCCCACCATAGACAAAGGAATGGGTGAGGTTGCAGCGAAGCGGGGAAGGAAGGGGAAAAAGGCGGTGGAGGTGATAGGGATGAATTAAATATAGAAATTTAATAAAATCTGTTAAATATTATTTAAATAATGAAATAGGAAACAGAACTCGAGTGGTTTGAGTGTCCCCCTTTTAAGGGGAAAGTCCTGGTTCAAGTCCAGGTGTTTTCAAAAATATTCTTAATTACTACTTTAATTTATTTCTTTCTCTATTTTAAATCACTTATTTTTGTTTTTTAATTCTATTTTTGGTCTTTATTACCCTTAAATTATTTATTTTTGTTTTTTGTTTTGTTTTTCATTTTAATAAAAGAGTTAGAAATAAAAATATATAAGGTAATAGTAAACCTTGAAGGGCAGGTGATCCGATTGGTAATGGTGATTCTCTGTAAAAGAATTGGTTAATAACCGTAAAGGGTTCGATTCCTTTACTGCTCAAAATTTATCTCTTTGATATAAATATAAATCTAAGCTATATATATTATTGTGATTATATCTATTATTTATTTCTTATATTTCACACTTATTAATTTTCAACTAATAGAACAATTATACCATATATATATGTAGAATAGTAATCCAAATTATTATAATGAAAGCCAAATGGCCATAATAGCCACTCTTTATATTTTATAGTCTCTTTAGTCTCTCTTTATTTATATTATTTTATAGATAAATAGAATAGTAGAAAAATAAGCTATATTAATAATTTTTATGCAATTCAATTAAAATTTATTATAAAATTTATATCTTGAAGGTAAAAACAAAACAAAAAACAAAAATATAATTAATATAAACAGGCTGAGGTTATAGGTGAAAGGTTAGAGAATATAATTCTGTATAATATAGATTACAGAAGGGATAGTTGATTAATGAATTAATTAAATATAATTTCTCAAATAATAATTGAATAGGAATAAATAATATAAATGATTAAAAATAAAGACTTTAGCATAATGGTTAATGCAGTTCGCTCATAATGGATATTATAAGGGTTCAACTCCCTTAGGTCTTAATTTGAAAAGATTTTAAATATAATCTTAAAGTAAATAATAATAAGAATATATAATTAAATATTATTAAAGGGTACTTGGTCGAGTCTGGTTTATGGCCTTCGTCTTGAAAACGAATACTTTAAAAAAGTCGTGAGTTCAAATCTCACAGTGCCCGTATTATACTTTTTAATTAATTTATTTTATTAATTTTCCTGCTTAATACTATAATTGTTAGAATGAATTAATTTCCTGTTTTATGTTGTTTAGTTGTTTTGCCTTTAGGTTCTTTTTTGTTTTTATATTATTAATATAATAAATAAAAGAGTTCTAAACAAAAAAGAATAAATTAATTAATCGATAAAAATTGATAAATAATAAATAGGATAGATTAATGATAAGAGTTATTTAAAATTTATAATATAAAAGAGATATAAAGTAAATAGTATATAAAAATATAGTCTAATAATATATAAAAATATAGTCTAATAATATATAACATTTTACGGTGGATGACAAATTGGCCAGTCGCTCCTTTTGGGTGGGAGATATATTGCGCGTTCAAATCGCGCCTACCGTGTTAATAGTTAATTAACTATTACAATTCTCTGCCTATTAATAAATATCTATATTTTATATCTAACAGTAAAATAATAATTAAATATTTTATTTTTATAACTGATAATTAGAAGTGAAAATTGCTAAATGAAAAGTATCAGCTGAATCATCACAGCTCTTATTGAAAAACTATAATAATAATTTAATTAGAAATCATTTTATAAATATTTAATTCATTATTTAATTTAGATTTAATTATTTTTAAAAATAAATAGAAAATATTTAATATATTAATATACAAATTAAAGGTCTTATGGCTGAGTGGTTTAAGCGAGGTACTGTTAATACTTTTTACAGAGGTTCAAATCCTCTTAAGACCTTAAATTTTCATTAGAATCTAAATTATACTACAGATTAAAAAAATTATATTAATAACCAATTTTAATTAAATTATAAAATAAATAAAAGAAGGAGAAAACAAATTAAAAATAAATAAAATAAATATAAATAAAACAAAATAATAAATAAAAAATAAACAAAATAGCGAATATGTTGAAATTTGGTAAACAATCTTCTCTTAAGCAGAAGTGGGAGGTATCCCTTAAGAGTTCAAGTCTCTTTGTTCGTAGTCATGTTGCAAAGATAGTGTTCATTAATATATTTATTATAACAAATATAATAAATATAAAGCGAGATAGTGTAATGGTAGCACAATAGTCTCATGATCTGTTAGTTTGGGTTCAAATCCTGATTTCGCTATATAAAATTTTAAATAGATTATTTAAATATTGAGGTTTATATACTATATAAATTAGATTGCTAACAATCTAATGAATTCTAAAAAGGAATAATAGAAATAAAAATCAAAAGAAGAATAAAGAGTATAAATTATCAATCATTCAGTAATGGAAAAGTCTAATAATTAATAATTAATTGAATTAAATTTTAATTAATTAAGGTCCTTTAGTATAGTGGTGCGTACAGCTCCCCTTCAAGAAGCTAGGATCAGTTCAAATCTGATAAGGATCATAAACAAATCTTAAATTATCCTTGTATATTTAAATATTTTATATTGATAACCTATTTATTTAAAATTATAAAATAAGCCTTATTAAAATAAAGATATAAAAATTTAAATTATCTTAATATATTTAATAATTTAATTTAATCTTAACAAAAAATATAAAAATAAATATTTGTTATCTAATTAGAATAAATTCACTAAATATAGAAAGATTAAAAAGGAATAATGTTCATTGGTAAGATAAGACAATTGCTAATTGTTCGGGTTAACCCCCTTAGGTGTTCAATTCACCTTTATTCCTAGAAAACAAAATAATAAATAAAAAATAAACAAAATAACATTTTAATTTATAAACAAATAAATTAAATTTAAAATAGCTAATGTAGACTAGAATTGTCCAATTTGTAA